TACAATGAAATATCATATTTCCACAATTTTAGTAGATGCGAGATCTAGAAATTTCCTTTTCATGGTTGTATAGACAGTTTTTTGTTGGAATCCCGCCCCTTTTTGATTTAAATTTTTAAGGAATTGGTTAACTGTCCAGTAACAAATAACAAATAAATATGAGTACTAAATCCTATTCAATGAAAGAAAGTGAAGAAAGAATAACATAATTGGAATCAATAGTTGTAATGAATTGTTGAATTGGACCTCAATCAAAATCTTGATCTAGCTATAAAGATGGGACTTTATTTTAAAATATGAAAACAAAAAATAGTATTCCATAATAATTTTATTCACAAATAATAATTCAAAAAGAGTTTCATTTTTGAATCAAGTTACATGATCCAGTTCGTATTATTAGTTTAGGCTCAACGACTCGGTTGATAGGAATTGCAAGATGGATATTTGTTGGTGCCGTCTATAATGATAGATGAATCAAAAACTTTCAAGTGAACTTATTCTTTGAATTGGTATTTTTGTATATCCTCCTATTTTCCAAAATCAAACTTAGGTAAATGCTTTAGAAACATATGTATAAAAATACCATATTTCATTTAGTCCCTTCATGCTTACTATAACTAGTTATTTCGGTTTTCTACTAGTGGCTTTAACCATAACTTCAGCTCTATTTATTGGGCTGAGCAAGATACGACTTATTTAAATTGTTCTATTTACAAAGAAACAATTCAGAAAGGACATTCTTCTGCGAGATTCGGTGTATTCTATAGTTACTTACCTCGCCCATTGTCAATTCCTGATCATTGAGATTAGTGTCAATTCGGATTAATATTTAGGTATAAATATTACCTCTTCTTTTTTTTTTTCTCCTTTTCAAAAAATTGAAATGATTGAAGTTTTTCTATTTGGAATCGTGTTAGGTCTAATTCCTATTACTTTGGCTGGATTATTCGTAACTGCATATTTACAATATAGGCGTGGTGATCAGTTGGACCTTTGATTAATTAACATTTCTTTTTTTGATTGGCCTCCTTCTTTCTTTAATCTACAGGAGGTCAAATTCGAATTGCTGTACAAATGACTGAATCCATAATTCGATCTACGAAGAAAAAATCACGCTCTGTAGGATTTGAACCTACGACATCGGGTTTTGGAGACCCACGTTCTACCGAGCTGAACTAAGAGCGCTTTATTATCAGGATAGAAAAGACTGTAAAGAAAAGGATTCTTTTTCTAACACTAATCCATCTTTTTTAGATGTATATTATTTTATAGTTTCATAAAAATTCTATAGTTTAATAAAAATGAATGATTTCGTGCAATTTGAATCGATCTACATCGATTCCTCGTTACTGCTCAAAAGAGCAGTAATAGGTAGGGATGACAGGATTCGAACCCGTGACATTTTGTACCCAAAACAAACGCGCTACCAAGCTGCGCCACATCCCTTCAATTGTTCTATAGTGTCATTGTAGAGAATTCCTGTCTTGTTTTCCACATCCCGATTTCCTCCATTGAGGAACACAATTTTGCTGCCCATTTCGTCTTTTTGATCTCATTTAACATATAATAATTTTAATTAAAAAAAGGAAAAGACTTATGATAATTCTATATAATATATACAAAATACAGAACCCATCATAAAAATAAATGAGTATTTTTGGAACTACTCGCAAAGAGGGGATGCATTTTTTTCTGTTTTAATTGAAAATCGTATAGCTCATTGTACATCTCAATTTGAATTCGAGATTCCATGTACAACTCTAAGTGGCTCTTAACTACATATGCATCTGATCATATATGCATTATCTTTATGTATTACAATAAAAAGGAGGTTTTTCAATGCGAGATCTAAAAACATATCTCTCCGTGGCCCCAGTACTAAGTACACTATGGTTCGGGGTTTTAGCAGGTCTATTGATAGAGATTAATCGTTTTTTCCCAGATGCGTTGACATTCCCCTTTTTTTCATTCTAGTTATGTTATCACTATCGGAAGGAATGAAGAAGATTAGAGATACAATCAAATATCTGTGACTAATCCACCCCCCGCCCCTTTTTCTCTTTTTTCCCTTTTTTTTCTAATTTTTATTTAGAATAAGGGATGAAAGAGAAAGAATAAAAGTGGATTCGATGTTTACCAGACTCAGGTTAAAATTCGAATTAAATGAATCTTAATACTGGGAGTAGAGTAGGAAAATGTGGTTCTAGGACAAGAATACAAGATCTTTAACTGCAATACCGTCCTTCAGGTTGAAATAGAGTTTCGAAATCGTTGTTATTTACTATGGCTTTGCTTTAATTTATTAGTACTTTATTGATTTTGATCTTTTAGATAGAGTTGGATTTCAAGTTAGTAACTTCTATTTTTTCCTTCCTTTCTTTTTCTTTGTTTCGAATCAAAATAGAAGAGTTGAGTAAATAAAAAATCAAAGGAGGTTCATGGCCAAGAGGAAAGATGCGCGAGTAGCGGTGATTTTGGAATGTACCAGTTGTATCCGAAA